TATATATATAGGTTCCCGATGTGTCGCCTTTCGAAATCAAGATCTTGGGATTGGACTTGTCAATCGATTAATAACCTTTGGAACACAATCAATATCTATTCGAACTCCCTTTACTTGTCGGAGTACATCTTGGATCTGTCGATTATGTTATGGTCGGAGTCCCACTCATGGTGACCTAGTTGAATTGGGGGAAGCTGTAGGTATTATCGCGGGTCAATCTATTGGCGAACCGGGGACTCAACTAACATTAAGAACTTTTCATACCGGCGGAGTATTTACAGGAGGTACTGCCGAACATGTACGAGCCCCTTATAATGGAAAAATCAAATTCAATGAGGATTTGGTTCATCCTACACGTACACGTCACGGGCATCCTGCCTTTCTATGTTATATAGACTTGTCTGTAATTATTGAGAGCGAAGATATTATACATAGCGTGACTATTCCACCAAAAAGTTTTCTTTTAGTTCAAAATGATCAATATGTGGAATCAGAACAAGTGATTGCTGAGATTCGCGAGGGAACACACACTTTTCATTTTAAAGAGAGGGTTAGAAAATATATTTATTCTGACTCAGAGGGTGAAATGCACTGGAGTACTGATGTGTCTCATGCACCCGAATTTACATATAGTAATGTCCATCTCTTACCAAAAACAAGTCATTTATGGATATTATCAGGTGGTTCGTGTGGATCTAGTCTAATTCTTTTTTCGATTCACAAAGATCAAGATCAAATGAACATACCCTTTCTTTCCGTCGAAAGAAAATCTATTTCTAGCCTCTCCGTGAATAATGATCAAGTGAGCCAAAAATTTTTGAATTTGGATTTTGCTGATAAAAAAAAATCTGAGATCCCCCATTATTCAGAATTGAATGAAAACTTAGGTACTAGTCATTATAATTTCATATATTCTGCTATTTTTCATGAGAACTCGGATTTATTAGCAAAAAGGCGAAGAAATCGATTTCTCATTCCATTCCAATCAATTCAAGAGCAAGAGAAAGAATTCATACCGCATTCAGGTATCTCGATTGAAATACCCATAAATGGTATTTTCCGTAGAAATAGTATTTTTGCTTTTTTTGATGATCCTAGATACAGAAGAAAGAGTTCCGGAATTCTTAAATATGGGACTCTAAAGGCGGATTCAATCATCCAAAAAGAGGATATGATTGAGTATCGAGGAGTCCAAAAATTTAAGACAAAATACGAAATGAAAGTAGATCGCTTTTTTTTCATTCCTGAGGAAGTGCATATTTTACCCGAATCCTCTGCCATAATGGTACAGAACTATAGTATCATTGGAGTCGATACACGAATCACTTTAAATATAAGAAGCCAGGTCGGCGGGTTGATCCGAGTGGAGAGAAAAAAAAAAAGGATTGAACTCAAAATATTTTCGGGAGATATCCATTTTCCGGACAAGACAGATAAGATATCCCGACACAGTGGCATCTTGATACCGCCAGGAAGGGGAAAAACAAACTCGAAGGAATCAAAAAAATTTAAAAATTGGATTTATGTCCAACGGATCACACCAACCAAGAAAAAGTTTTTTGTTTTGGTGCGGCCCGTCGCCACCTATGAGATAGCGGACAGTATAAATTTGGCAACACTCTTCCCACAAGATCTCTTTCAGGAAAAGGATAATATTCAACTTCGAGTTTTCAACTATATCCTTTATGGAAACGGCAAACCAACTCGAGGAATTTCTGACACAAGTATTCAATTAGTTCGAACTTGTTTAGTCTTGAATTGGGATCAAGAAAACAAAAATTCTTCCCTCGAGGAGGTCCGTGCTTTCTTTGTTGAAGTAAGTACAAAGGGTTTGATTCGAGATTTCATAAGAATTGGCTTAGTGAAATCCCATATTTCGTATATAAGAAAAAGGAATAATACGCCAGATTCGGGATTGATCTCTGCAGATCACATGAATCCGTTTTATTCGATTTCTCCCAAGGCTGGCATTCTTCAACAATCACTTAGACAAAATCACGGAACTATTCGTATGTTCTTAAATAGAAATAAGGAATCCCCATCTTTGTTAATTTTATCAGCATCTAATTGTTTTAGAATCGGTCCATTTAATCATGTAAAATATCACAATGTGATAAACCAATCAATAAAAAAAAATCCTCTAATTACAATTAAAAATTCGTCGGGCCCCTTAGGAACAGCCATTCAAATTTCGAATTTTTTTTCGTTTTTGCCTTTACTAACTTATAATCTGATCTCTGTAATTAAATATTTGCAACTTGATAACTTTAAATATATTTTTCAAATAATTAACTCTTATTTAATCGATGAAAACGGAAGAATTTTTAATCTAGATCCATACAATAACGTTGTTTTGAATCCATTCAAATTGAATTGGTATTTTCTTCATCAAAATTATCATCATAATTATTGTGAGGAAACGTCCACAATAATAAGTCTTGGACAATTTTTTTGTGAAAATTTATGTATAGCCAAAAACGAACCACACCTAAAATCGGGT